AAGTCCTTCGATCGACTTCCTCACATACAGATCATGAATGTTTGAAATCCAGATTATTCAAGGAGACTCAGGAGAGATTGCTTTTGCTAATTCGAATTGAAGATTGATATCAAATCGATCCATTTTCGAGATCGTAATCGTCTCCATAGTCTATCCCTCTACCATAAATCAAGCTAGCTACTCCAGCTCCGTCTCAGGAAGGTCAAGATCAGCTAGATCGTTCCTTTTCAACAATCTGGCGAGCACCCTCAGCAGGATCGGATCAACATAACATAAGGAATCTCAGGATCTATGTGCTCAGTCTCCTCGTCAATACTATCATCATAAATAAATCTCTGGGATCCCGGAGGATGTTCACAAATAACCTAATGAAAGAAAGACAGGAGTTTGTCGCCGAGGATTTGACTAAATAGAATCGTCCAGTTCCTATAGAAGAATCTATCACTAAAATACCCGTATGAGGGGTATAAGGCTAAGCGGAGCGAAAAAGGTTTTGGTTTTTCAAGAGATGGTAAATCAAAACGATTAGCCCGACACAAGGTTTTTGAATAAATGATTGTCTCCTAATGAGCAAGGGATATCTGCCTTTCTACTAAAGAGGATGTATTGAACTCATACTTCACATAATTCATTAGCGACTTTCTATGAATGTCAACTAAGTATCGTAAGTAACTTGCTACCGATTGTTCCAGCATTTGAAAACCAGAATCATTGTTTGAGAAATGATCAATATGAGTCAGACTCAATAAAAATGAATCAATCCTTTTTTCTGTCGTGAGGGTGGAGAACTCTATCAAGAAGTTTATGTCGTCAGTTTCAATGAATTGACTGTCCAGGAGCCAGGATCCTATTTTATTATCAATCAAATCTTCGTCCACATTCATGTCTTTTCCTTTTGTTAGCAATGAATAGATCTCTTTACTTGCATGACTTAGATGTCTTGTATTTCTCGAAAAAATGATTCCCTTGATGCGATTTGGTATGGCGTTTATAAAATCGCTGATATCGATGAGAAGATTATTCAGAAGCATATTCCAATATTTGTTATGCAAACTTATTGATTTGAAACCATCAGCGGACCTTCATTACCACTCAATAGCATGTCAACGCCAAACTCACATATTTCATCTAATAGATCTAGAACAATTACAAAGAAACCAGTCAAATAGATATTTTTTCTTTCGACCATATTTCGATTGTTATTAATATTAATAGGATAAATAACGAACAATACTACAAAAAGTATTCCACCGAAATATCAATTGTTTGTTGAACCTTGTGAATTGCATGAAAGTAGGATACTCCAAATTCGGGCGTCAAAGAGTTTTGTAAAACTTTCTTGGTAAAAGAACGTAAATGAAAGATCCCACTAAATTGAATTCGATCCATGACTCTGACACATAATGACAATTTTTGATCTCGTTCAATATCTCTCTCAATTCGAAAATCCAGAATGTTTATTTTAATTGATGTCTTTTTAGCATTTCTACCTCCCACCAAAAAAATACTAAAAAAATCCAAATAAAATAAAAACCAATGTCATGTTAATTAGATTGATTTAGACTACAAATTTCATTTTAATTGGAATTTGGTTATTCACCATGTATAAGGATCTCCACTAAGCATCCATGGCTGAATGGTTAAAGCGCCCAACTCATAATTGGAGAGTTCGTAGGTTCAATTCCTACTGGATGCATACTAATGGGACCCTCTACTATGTCTGTTGAAATCGGCTCTGTATCCTATTGGTATTTTATTAAAAATATTGCAATGAATATTGCTGACTTACTTGATCTGTATTACTTATAGTTTTCTTGTTTGTAGACAAGGCGGATTCCAAATTGTCAAGTCATTCAATACTACGCACATTCTTCTTTATCCATTCTCAACTTAGTGGAATTCTCAAGTGCATGATCCACCCTAGATCTCCCCTGTATATCTACAACATAATTTGCAAAAGGTATATAAATTCAAAATAAATACAAAACGCAAAAATGGAAATACAAGACTACTAGAATCGTAATACAAAAGGGGTAATAAAGTAAAGGAGCAATGCGCTCTTCTAAGTTCTATAGAACAAGAGGTTATTGCTCCCTGACTTCATTACTTTGTCTTTCATTTTCACGATTATTAATTATTTGCAGCATCCAAGATATATCTTACTATTTATTTTATCAAAAATTATTAGTATATTCTTTTTTTAATAATATAAAGACGTCGAGTTCTCAAGTGCATGATCCACCATCAATATTATTGAATAATATTGATTCTATATAATAGCTATATAGAAATAAATATAATATAATAGACAGAATCTAGAACCTATGGAAGCCTATTATTCTATGTAAATTCAAATAAAAAAATAGTAAAGGAGCAATGTACCATGGATGGAATCAAATATGCAGTATTTACAAACAAAAGTATTCAGTTATTCGAGAAAAATCAATATACTTTTAATGTCGAATCAGGATTAACTAGGACAGAAATAAAACAGTGGGTCGAACTCTTCTTTGGTGTCAAAGTAATAGCTATGAATAGTCATCGACTTCCGGGAAAGGGTAAAAGAACAGGACGCATTATGGAGCATATAATGCATTATAGACGTATGATCATTACCCTTCAACCGGGTTATTCTATTCTACCTCTTAGAAAGAGAAATCTAAATACTTAATAGAGCATGGTGATACATTTATACAAAACTTCTAACACGAGCACACGGAATAGAACCGTTCGACGAAATAATTTGACCTATGGACAGCATCGTTGTAGTAAAGGTCGTAATGCTAGAGGAATCATTACCGCAGGGCATAGAGGGGGAGGTCATAAGCGTCTCTACCGTAAAATCGATTTTCGACGGAATCAAAAAAACATATATGGTAAAATCATAACCAAAGAATATGACCCGAATCGAAATGCATCTATTTGTCTCATACACTATGGGGATGGTGAGAAGAGATATATTTTACATGCCAAAGGGACTGAAATTGGAAATACCATAGTTTCTGGTACAGGAGTTCCTATAAAAATAGGAAATGCTCTACCTTTGACCGATATGCCCTTAGGCACGTCCATACATAACATAGAAATCACGCTTGGAAAGGGTGGACAATTAGTTAGAGCAGCAGGTACTCTAGCGAAACTAATTGCAAAAGAGGGGAAATCTGCCACATTAAAATTACCTTCTGGAGAAGTCCGCTTGATATCTCAAAACTGCTCAGCAACGGTCGGACAAGTAGGGAATCTTGGGATGAACCAGAAAAGTTTAGGTAGAGCTGGATCTAAACGTTGGCTAGGTAAACGTCCTGTAGTAAGAGGAGTGGTTATGAACCCTGTAGACCATCCCCATGGGGGTGGTACCGGGAAGGCCTCAATAGGTAGAAACAAACCCACAACTCCTTGGGGTTATCCTGCACTTGGAAGACGAAGTAGAAAAAAGAATAAATATAGTAATAATTTGATTCTTCGTCGCCGTCGTAAATAGGAGAGAAATTCCATTTCTCTCTTTGTCTTTAAAAAAGAAAAAAGGAGGAAGCTGTGACACGATCAAAAAAAAAAAATCCTTTTGTAGCTATTCATTTATTAAGAAAAATTGATAAGCTTAAAACAAAAGAAGAAAAAGAAATAATAAAAACTTGGTCCCGAGCATCTACCATTATACCCGCAATGATCGGCCATACTATTGCTATCCATAATGGAAAAGAACATTTACCCATTTATATAACAGATGGTATGGTAGGTCACAAATTGGGAGAATTTGCACCTACTTCAAATTTCCAAAAACATTCGACAGTCGATAAGCGATCTCGTCGTTAATACAAAATATAGATACTTATCATTCATTAATAGGAGACGACCTTTATGCTAAAGAAAAGAAAAACAAAAGAAGTACAGGCTTTAGGACATATATCGATGTCCGCTCATAAAGCGCGAAGAGTAATTGATCAAATTCGCGGACGTTCTTACGAAGAAACACTTATGATACTAGACGTCATGCCTTATCAAGCATCTTGTCCGATTTTAAAAATCGTTTTTTATGCCGGAGCAAATGCTAGTTACACTATGGGTTCGAATAAAACTAATTTAATAATTAGTAAAGCCGAAGTCAACGAGGGTACTGCCGTGAAGAAATTTAAACCTCGAGCTAGAGGACGTAGTTATCCGATAAAAAGACCTACTTGTCATATAAGTATTGTAGTGAAAGATATATCTTTAGATGAATATATAGAGACTATCACACGGTTAAAAAAACCTAGATGGAAAAATAAGGATACAAATAGGATATATCATAATATGGATAGTAGTGGGGGAGTATGGGACAAAAAATAAATCCACTTGGTTTCAGACTGGGTACAACGCAAGATCATCATTCCCTTTGGTTTGCACAACCAAAAAACTATTCCGAAGGTCTAGAAGAAGATCAAAAAATACGAGATTCTATTAAAAATTATGTAGAAAAAAATAGACAAAAGAATGTACAAAAAAATAGACAAAAGAATGTACAAAAGAATAGAAGAATCGACTCTGACCTATCGGGAATTGCACGTATAGAGATTCAAAAAACAATCGAGCGAATCAAGGTCCGAATCTATCTGGCATTCCCAATAGTATTAAAAGAAAGTTCAATGGCAGCATTTCTACAAAAAGAATTGCATTGTGTAAATCGAAAACTCACCGTTGCTACTACAAGAATTGAAGAACCTTATGGAAACCCTATTATTCTTGCACAATATATAGCCGGACAATTAAAAGAAAGAGTTCCGTTTCGAAAAGCAATGAGAGAGGCTGTTGAAAAAACGAAAAAAGCAAAGATAAAAGGAATTCGAGTACAAATTGCAGGGCGGCTCGGTGGAAAAGACATTGCACGTGTTGAGTGGATCAGAAAGGGTCGGGTTCCCCTACAAACCATTCGAGCTAAAATTGATTATTGTTCCTATCCAGTTCGAACTATCTATGGGGTATTAGGTATCAAAATTTGGATATTTCGAGACAAGAAATAAGAA